TTTAAACGTTCCCGCTATTATAAATTTCCTTGAAAAGGGCGCTCAGCCCACAGGAACTGTTCGGGATATTTTAAAAAAGGCGGAGGTTTTTAAGTAGCTTGGTCCTAATCAAACAAAATTTAATACAAAATTTAATAAAGGGGTAGTAATTCTTATATAAATTTTTGGATTTATATATATATTTTTCCCTTTTTGGATTCTACTCATATCTTTTTTTCATTGCTTCTATAAAATTTCATGTTCTAGAACGACAAAACTCGAGTTGTTTGATCCTAGAAATATAAAATTATGGGAATTCCTTCAATTGGTCGGTTTTCGTTGGAACTCTACTAATAAGTAATAACCAAGGAATACTCCTTTTTTTATTCTAGTTACTTATTATTGATTTATTGATTGATTGAATCAAATAAAATAAATAAAAATAAATCTGATATTTTTTTTATACTTCTTCCTTTTTTATTCCTCTATCTAAACTTTTTTCATCTATGTAGTGCCAATCCAACACAAGCCCCTTTTTAATAGTATAAATATAAATCTGAAATTTTTAATAGTAAATTCCATTTATTTTGTTTTTCCATTGTATTCTTTTTTCAACATTTATATTGACAACAGTGTATCGAACAAATATAATTCATCCTGATAAGTAGATAAATTTTTTCTGTCCCAGAGGTTTTATTTTTACCTTACATTATTTAAATGATGGGATTCATTGGATTCTCTTTAATACAATTTGAGCTAAGATATAATAAGAATAGGTGTTTTAATTGAAAAGTCGATAACATAAGAACTAAGGGGTGGTTTATAAATTTGACATTTATCTATCTTTTTTTATTTTGATTGTATCTACGGAACCTTTTTCTATTCGGGTTGCTAACTCAACGGTAGAGTACTCGGCTTTTAAGTGCGGCTAGGATCTTTTACACATTTGGATGAAGCGAGGGATTCGTCCATACCATCGGTAGAGTTTGGAAGACCACGACTGATCCTGAAAGGGAATGAATGGAAAAAATAGCATGTCGGATCAACGAAGAGTTCTGAGAATATTTCATTCTTTCCGAATCGGTACAAACCCTTGTGTTCTTTTTTGAAACGGAACAAAATGAATTCAATTTAAAGTTGGGTCGGATGAATAAATGGATAGAGATAGAGCCCTAATGGCTTCAATTTATTGATTATAGGGAAAAAGCAACGAGCTTCTGTTCTTAATTTGAACGATTACCCGATCTAATTAGACGTTAAAAATGTATTAGTGCCTGATACGGGAAGGGATTATCCCATGAACGGATTCTTTATTTTTTAATGAATCCTAACTATTGACATTTTCCATTATGGAATGGAAATGTGTGTGTAGAAGAAACAGTATATTGATAAACAATTCCAAAATCAAAAGAGCGATTAGGTTGAAAAAATAAAGGATTTCTAAGTATTTTGTTATCCTAAACGAACATAAACTTATTCGTTTAAATGGAAAAGAGAGGATAGAGAATCCGTTGATAAGTTTACCTGTATCCGAGGTATCTATTCGTTTATTACTAGAATACCTCGTTTTGACTGTATCGCACTATGTTTCATTGATAACCCCCAAAATCCTCTACCTTTAGTTCAATTATAATTTCAAATGGAGGAATTCCAAAGATATTTAAAGCTAAATAGATATCAACAACACTATTTCTTATATCCACTTATCTTTCAGGAGTATATTTATGCACTTGCGCATGATCATGGTTTAAATAGAATAAATAGAGATACATCTATTTTGTTGGAAAATGCAGGTTCTAATAAATTCAGCTTACTAATTGTGAAACGTGCAATTGAGCGAATGTATCAGTATGAACAGAATCATTTGATTCTTTTTGCTAATGATTTTAACCAAAATATATTTTTTGGGCGCAACAAGAATTTTAATTTTCAAATGATATCAGAAGGATTTACAGTCATTGTAGAAATTCCGTTTTATCTCCGATTATTATCTTCGCTAGAAAGGAAAGGGATAGTTAAATCTCAGAATTTACGATCAATTCATTCAATATTCCCTTTTTTAGAGGACAAATTTTCACATTTAATTTATGTGTTAGAGATACTAATACCCTACCCAGCCCATCTGGAAATATTGGTTCAAACGCTTCGCTACTGGGTAAAAGACGCTTCTTCTTTACATTTATTACGATTCTTTCTCCACGAGTATTGTAGTTCGAATACTCCAAATAAAGCCAGTTCTTTTTTTTCAAAAAGAACTCAAAGGTTTTTCTTCGTCCTATATAATTCTCATCTATGTGAATATGAATCCATCTTCGTCTTTCTTCGTAACCAATCTTATCATTTATGCTCAATGTCTTCTGGAACCCTTCTTGAACGAATCTATTTCTATGGAAAACTAGAACATCTTGTACTTGTAGAAGCTTTTGCTAAGGCCTTTCAGTCCAATCTATGGTTGTTCAAGGACCCTTTCATGCATTATGTTAGGTATCAAGGAAAATCAATTCTCGCTTCAAAAGGGACG